CTATTTTAGAATAGAATGGCGATTAGAATGAGTGATTGATGAATATAACTGACAAATCAAAAAATGATATTCATACGGGATCAGAAAGGGCGGAAAGATCCTTCCGATCTAGTCATACCATTCAATTATATTGACAATTTCAAAAAACTGTTCATACTAAGTATGATGGGAGTCGGGCAAGTATGGCCCCCATCGTCTAGTGGTTCAGGACATCTCTCTTTCAAGGAGGCAGCGGGGATTCGACTTCCCCTGGGGGTAGGGTACTACGAAAGGAAGTTCATCGTGGATTATAAAGAAGCCTAGACTTGATTCTTCCTGGGTCGATGCCCGAGCGGTTAATGGGGACGGACTGTAAATTCGTTGGCAATATGTCTACGCTGGTTCAAATCCAGCTCGGCCCAATAATTCGCCGATCCACCATGAAATGATATAACCCCTTTAGTTTTCCAGAAATGCCAGATACGAAAGAATCAAAGTCCAATTCTCTGATATATCCCTACCGCTATTTATTTATTTGATTTGTTCCATTTATTTGTTCCCATAAATTCTGATCTTGCTAATAATGATCTATATTCCTATCAGGATCATTAAATAGAAAGTATAAAGTCTAATGAAAAGAATAAAGTAACGCAAAAAAAAAAGAGTCTTTTTTTTTCTTTGTGGACATTGAAAAACAAATTACCAATCGATGATTTGGCAATAACGAACGGATTACTAGTAATCCGTGCTGCTCTCACTAACGTGTATATCCGTGTGGATATCAATATCTCACTCACGTCTCTGTTCCAACACGTCGATTTTTATCTAAAGAGAAATGCAATGTTTTGAATGAAATCATAAGAATATGTATTCGGTACTTTTTACTTGCCCGGGATTGTAGTTCAATTGGTCAGAGCACCGCCCTGTCAAGGCGGAAGCTGCGGGTTCGAGCCCCGTCAGTCCCGATGGAGCCAAATGCAATAAAAAAAAAGACATCAATATATCGAGCCTTTTTCTGTTAAACTGGGTGAAAATACAATGGTAGAATTTCATGCCTAATGCTATCCTTTTCTCTTTTTTTTTTTMAAGAAAATTATATCATAAAAAAAAAAAACGAAAAAGGAGTTTCGAACTTAACCCCCTTCCTTTTTTCTATTTAGTTTCGATTGTTTGTTTGGTTTATTTCTAAACCGTTTGTAAACAACGGAAGTGGAAGCGGTTAGGTGGTTGTACAAGTAAGGCGGTTGATTATAGAAAAGACAGAATGTAAAAGAATGATAAATAAAAAAAAGTATTAGTATTCAAGTAAAGGAATTCTTTTGATTGAATCCGGGATTCAAGTTTGTTTTGTATTCGGTGTGTGGATAAAAGATCTTCCTATGTTATACTATTGAATTCTCGACGATGAGTCGACTTGACAGTCAGATATTGTTATTCATGATATTGATCCCATTCGCTATCATCGAAATGGAATTCATCCCATTGAATTTACAAGCGAAAGGTTTATCATCTCTATGGGATTAAATCCCGAGTTATTGCGAAGTAAAAAAACCAAACGATGAGATTATGGAAGTAAATATTCTCGCATTTATTGCTACTACACTGTTCGTTCTAGTTCCTACTGCCTTTTTGCTTATAATATACGTAAAAACGGTCAGTCAAAGTGATTAATTTGACTGAAACTTGACTTCTTAGTTCTTATCAATGATTTAAGAAAAAAAAAATGCCAATTTCACGTCTTAGTCTTAAATGAAATGGTCTTAAATGAAATGAACGGACTAGAATCAGCAGTAGCCTACGAGATCCGATAGTATGGTAGAAAGATTCATATATGAGTCTTTCTACCATACTATTTTTTTTATTATTGTAATGTAGAAAGATAGAAACTGAGTAGAGATCAATCTACAATATGTATATGTATCTTCATACATGTTAATATTACTTAAATATATGTAATGTACATAGTATCTCAATTCTATTTCTTTGCTTCATCTATTTGTATTTTCTTTTTGTTCATTCCAATCAATTTTAAATAATCGAAAGGAGGCTCTTACGATTTTCGAATTTCTTGATTTCTGATTAGTTTCAATATTAATCCTGGTATCCATTAGAATCAAATCAATGAAAGAAAAACAAACTTGGGCGTATATTACTAAAAGACTAAAAGAAAGCAAGTTAATAAAAGAAAATGAAATAGGAAAGAAATAAAGTAATTTTTTTTTAGCATTCCGGAAAAGGAATTGATTGAGGGGTTTTCAGAGGATCCAAGGAGTTCTATGGCCCCTTGTTCAGATTTCAAAAGGGGTACCCCAGCGATTTGCAACCCTTGAGCCATGATATGAAACGAGTCAATAAAGCATAGCAGAAATTAAATTTATAAAATAATCAAACAAGTGGTAAGTGCGAAATATGTGACTTGACCTAGGCACAATCTTATTATTATTAAATATTAAATCGTGAACTCCTTTCTTTTCTCTTTGAACAGCAAAAAGGCCAATAAAGAAAAAAAAGTAAAAAGGAGTCCGGGTTTCCGCGTTCTTCCTCATTGTCCATATATAACTCCGGGAAGGGCCGGTTCAGAAAAACGAAATAGAAAATTTAGGAAGACTTCGGTTGGAATAAAATTCCTATTATCCATATCCCCTTTCCTTTCAAAATAGGAATAGGGGATTTTGTGAAATATCTGTTTGATTTGGATTCTGAAAGAGTATTATTCATATAGATTATGAATTGTATTCTATTCATAATAGAATCAAATACAATTACCTCGCTAGACTCCCCAAGACAATAGAATTCCGAAATGAAGATATTTTGATTAATTCCATTTCGAAATTCCGAAATGGAATTAAATTACTGAATTAAATCTATTAAATATTAAGTTAATTATTATATTAATTTCATTATTTAATAATTAATATAATGAAAAAGGCTTTGCAGAACGATCTAGAAAAAAAGTGATACTGTTTGATTTCCCAACTCAATTATTAGTATCTCTAGAGTCCACTTCTTCCCCATACTACGAGCGAAAGGGAAAATGTAAAGACTACCATTAAAGCAGCCCAAGCGAGACTTACTATATCCATGTGAATTATGTCCCTATCTCTATGAATATGAAGAAATTATTCCATTATTGTTTCCTAATAATAGTGGAATCACTGGCGCAGAGTCAAAAAGGGATTCTGACTCAACCCCCTTGATGAAAGACTCCAATAAATATGAAACGCTCCAATAAATCCACTTAGAACAAGTTCGTATATGATTTCTAGTCGAATCGGTAAAACGAAACAAAATACACAGCCACGCTTTTCTTTGGAAGTATCAAAGAGAATGTGACCTAATATGTAGTAATAATAAGACCTTTTCGTTTTTTTTTGTTGCCCTTGATTATCATTAAGTATCATCATCATTAGCCAATTATCCATCCAATCGAATATTAATTGAATGCCCGTATGCTCAGAGACTCTCATGAGTCTGTATACTATGTATACTGTCTACAAAGTATCTCCTGACCCTTGCATAACTATTAATTCGATTCTCCCTGGGGCTATTCAATCTAATTCAAGACTTCAAGACCCGGTCAGTAGACCCTACATTAGCAGTGGAAATAAATCGGTAACTCTTGATTTGATATGATAGCACTTCCACTACTCGAATCTTTCCATGAATTCTAAATGCAAGGATTGACAGCACTTTAAAGAGCAGAAACCCAGCTATTTAGAATAGTGTCAAGAGTCGCGTCGCATCCTTTGCTGCAAAAGATTCGGCGAGTTATACCAGCCAAGCAGAATAAGGGATTTCGAGTCTTATCGTTTGTTGATCAGGCGACACCCAGATTTGAACTGGGGAAAAAGGATTTGCAGTCCCCCGCCTTACCGCTCGGCCATGTCGCCAAAACGATCCAAAATATATGAAAAAATTCCCCCTTTGCTTGTTTTGTTTTGGGGGGTACTCAATGTCNTTTTTTTTTTACTTCCCTCTGAAATCTCGTTTTTCTTAATTCCTTGCCTAAAAGAAATCTGTCCTTTTTTTTTGGAGGGTCCCCGTTTCTTCAATTGATTTTAGAGTATCTCAAAAAACACAATATCTTAATCTCTCTCTTTTCTCTTTCTTTCTTTTTTTCTATTGAAAAAAGAAATGTGTATTTTCAGTCACAAAAGCGAAAATTCAGGCCAAATTGGAACCATTAACTAGTGACTGTAATTTCATGATCTATTCTTGGATTTTAATTGGAAAGTGTGTTTCCTAATGATAAATCATAGAAGAAAATAAAAATTGATACCTACCTAATCGGTATTGGTTTTTTTCTCTAAAAAAACCTTCTCAATTTAAATTATAACAGCAATTATGAGTATATGTAAACCCCAAACATAAATAGTTTCGCGACAAGCTTCTAGCTTATCGGTTATCTTATCTGTGGATGATGCCTCTCTATAGGGAATTTGCCGAAAATTGTCGTACTGCAATTTCGATTTTCTCTTCAATTGAAATTTTGATAGAGCCCAACACGCGCCGTCCCGAATCGAACTATGCAATAAACGGGGTGATGGATATATAGAGAGCTATATGGGCAGGGTTTACTAAATACAAGCCTTCTTACGCACTTCAATCCTAGTCGAAAAATTATACTAAAAAAAGAAAAAAGGGGTTCTCCGCAATCTGAACACTGGAATCCACGAAAAAGTTAAGTGCTAAAAAAATGAACTTTATGTTGTTATATTGCGTCTGATTCTTATGTCTTTATCTCAGCGAATAGATCAAATCACAACTTTTCTTTATTTTTTTTTTTCTGGTATCCAAGCGGATTGGAATATGGAATATCATAATAATGGTATAAATTGAATTTTTTTTCTTCGATACAAAACTCCGTAAGTCTAAGTGGAATTTATCGCTTCCTTTCCTTTTGTATCTGTCTCTTAGAAATTCCAATTTAATTAAGTATAAAATCATCTTTTTTCCCCCATACGTATTTCATACATTCCATTTATATGGAGTTGGGTAAAATTTCATGTGATTCAGTAAAC